TACTGGGTATGAAGGAGGACCAGGCACTTATATATTGACCTTGGGTGAAGTGCTTGTTTGAGTGTTGGAAGTTGGGTAAATTTAATTTGGTATCTAGGGGGAAGTGGGTTAAAAGGGGTAATAAATATATAGGGGGGAAAAAAGAAGGGGGGAAATATATTACTTTATGTCCTGTTACCATTGACTACCATATCCATGCTTTCATTAACTGTAATGTCTGTTGCTCCATTAACTGTGATACTCGTGCCTACCATTATGCTGGTGCTCAAGATGCAGTTAAGTCCAGCTACAATTTATGCTCCGGGTCGGGGCCTTTGACGGCCATAGCTGAGTCCAAGCAACCCCGAAAATAAAAAAATACCAAATGTATGACACCACAGTTATGTGTGAGCATGGGCTGATTAGTCATTAGTCCATCGAGATGTCTTATTTAAGAGGAACGAGTGGGCGATTTTAGGTGAGATGGCCCTGAAGAAAGAACCAGATGTCTTTTAAAGTTCAATTTATAGCTACCCCCACGATTTATGGGCACAAGACAAGAAGACAAATCCCTGCCAAGCGGGTTGCTGATTTCACGCGGCATGGTGATTAAGCTCGTGATCTAGGGGACAGGATATGCATGTTGACGAGAATTTTCTTGACCTAAATGTGCTATGTACGCTCAAACAATCTAATGTACTATGCACTGCTAATGAATTTTATGTCTTACTTGGACTTGTAAAAGTTGAATTACATTAATGTACTTTAAACATATTATGTCTGATGTACATTAAGTGTTTATGTACTTGCTTATATGCATGTGGACGATCATTTAATGTACTATATACATATTATGTCCTTAGTACATTAATATAATGCCCCCCCCCCCCCCCCGCAAGGGTCTTGAATTATTGTACAGATATTTTGTAAGGCTTTAGAGTGGTAGGCTTGTATTAATTTTTAAAAATTTTAGTAAATTTAATGCTGATATTGTTCTTCGCGTTTATGAAGCTATATTGATAGTCTTTCAGGGAATAGTTTAAATAGAACTTCAGCTTTGGGTGTTGATAGTGGGGCTATGGCTTCTTCCTTGAAGTCCTAGGGAGGTTGCTTGTTCTCCTTCTCTGGTTTACAAGACCAGTATACTAAATGTACTACAAAGACTTATCTTCATTTTAGGAGACTATTTTCAATGGTGCTGGCTGCTGGTATCAGTACTAGGATGAGCAGGAAATATATGATTGATGCTAGTTGTCCGATAATGATGTATGGGTGTTCGACTGGTTGTCCTCCGATTCATGTGAGTGTTAGCAGGTCTGCTACAAGGATTCAGAATAGGCATTGGCTGATTGGTCGAAATATTATGCTTCGTTGTTTGGATGTATGTAGTAGGGGTATAAGGATTAGGATTAGAATTGATAGGACTAAGGCTAGAACCCCTCCTAGTTTATTGGGAATTGATCGGAGAATTGCATATGCAAATAAGAAGTACCATTCAGGTTTGATGTGTGGGGGTGTGTTGAGTGGATTTGCTGGTGTATAGTTGTCTGGGTCTCCGAGTAGGTCCGGTGAGAATAGAACTAGGAGTATAAGAACTAGGATTAGTAGTAGTGCTCCTAGAATGTCCTTGATGGTGTAGTAGGGGTGAAATGGGATTTTGTCTGCGTCTGATGAAATTCATGTGGGGTTGTTGGATCCTGTTTCGTGAAGGAATAATAAGTGGACTATAGCGAGGGCTGCAATGATGAATGGGAGAATAAAGTGAAAAGCAAAGAATCGGGTGAGTGTTGCTTTATCTACTGAGAATCCCCCTCAAATTCATTCTACTAGGTTTGTGCCGATGTATGGGATTGCTGAGAGGAGGTTCGTGATAACTGTTGCTCCTCAGAAAGATATTTGTCCTCATGGTAGGACGTATCCTATAAATGCTGTAGCTATTGTTGCGAATAGAAGAATTACTCCGATATTCCATGTTTCTAGGAATGTATATGATCCATAGTAGAGGCCTCGTCCTACGTGCATAAAGAGGCAGATAAAAAATATGGATGCTCCATTTGCATGTATATATCGGATAATTCAGCCGTAGTTGACGTCTCGGCAGATATGGGTAACGGAGGAGAATGCTGTTGCTGTATCGGCTGTGTAGTGTATTGCTAGGAATAGGCCTGTTAGGATTTGTAGAATTAAGCAGATGCCTAGGAGGGAGCCAAAGTTCCATCATGATGAGATATTTGATGGGGCTGGAAGGTCAATGAATGCGTTGTTTACAATTTTTATAAGTGGGTGGGTCTTTCGGGTGTTGATCATTAGTGTTCTTGTAGTTGAATGACAACGATGGTTTTTCATATCATTAGTCGTGGTTAGATTCCATGCGAGAATAATGATAACATACATTGTATTTATTTTAAGTATTATTTTTGTGGTTGGTTTTGTGGGGTTTTCTTCAAAGCCTTCGCCTATTTATGGGGGGTTGGGGTTGATTGTGAGTGGTGGGGTTGGTTGTGGTATTGTATTAAATTTTGGTGGATCTTTTTTAGGTTTAATGGTTTTTTTAATTTATTTGGGAGGCATGATGGTAGTTTTTGGTTATACAACAGCTATGGCTACTGAGCAATATCCTGAGATTTGGGTTTCTAATAAGACTGTTTTGGGGGCATTTATTACTGGTTTGTTAATGGAATTCTTAATGGTTTATTATGTGTTAAAAGATAAGGAGGTGGAGATTGTATTTGAGTTCAATGGTTTAGGGGATTGGGTTATTTATGATACGGGGGATTCTGGGTTTTTTAGTGAGGAGGCTATAGGGATTGCGGCTTTATACAGTTATGGTACTTGGTTAGTTATTGTGACTGGTTGATCTTTATTGATTGGTGTTGTAGTAATTATGGAAATTACTCGTGGAAATTAAATAAAATTGTGCTTACGAGAATTGTAATTAGGAAAGAGAGGAAATACAGTTTGATTAGGCCTTTTTGGTTTGTAACTGCGGTTGATATTTTTATTTGGATTAGTGAGGTGGTTTTTGGTAAAATATTTTCTAGTCATATTAGGTCTAGGATGGAGGTTGCTGATTTTTGGCTTATTGTTAGGTTTATATAGGGTGTTAGGCGGTGTATGATTATAGGGTAGTATCCTAGAAGATTAGAGAATTTAAAAGCATTTGATGGGTACTTGAATTTTAGGTTGTAGGTTGTGTTGCTAATTTCTAGTGCTAATATAAAGCCTAAGATTGTGACTGCCAGGGCTATTGTTTTTAGGTAATAGGGCATGGTTATTTGGGGGACTGTTATTGGAGGGATATTATTGGAAATAACAAATCCTGCGAAAAGGCTTCCAATTAGCAGGCGTTTAATTGAATTAATTAGGAAGGGGTTGTTTTCATTGATAATAATTAGGGCTGGGAATCGGGGTTGTCCTAGGAGTGCAAAAAAGATAATTCGAGTACTGTAGATAGCTGTAAAAGAGGTGGCAATTAATGTTATTAGGAGGGCTCAGGCGTTGGTATACGACGTATTGGCAGCTTCAATGATTAGGTCTTTGGAGTAAAATCCAGTAAGGAAAGGTATTCCTGTTAGTGCGAGGCTGCCGATGATTAGGGCTGTTGTGGTAAATGGCATGGCTTTGAATAGGCCTCCTATTTTTCGGATGTCTTGTTCGTCATTTAGACTATGAATAATGGAGCCGGAACATATAAATAGTATAGCTTTGAAAAAAGCATGGGTACAAATGTGAAGAAATGCTAGGTAAGGTTGGTTAATGCCAATTGTTACTATTATGAGGCCTAGTTGGCTGGATGTAGAGAAGGCAACAATTTTTTTGATATCGTTTTGGGTTAGGGCGCATATTGCTGTGAATAGGGTGGTAATGGCCCCTAGGCACAGTATAATGGATTGGGCAAATTTGTTGTTTTCTGTTAGTGGGTAGAAACGGATTAATAAGAAAATGCCTGCTACTACTATTGTGCTTGAGTGAAGTAGTGCTGATACAGGGGTGGGACCTTCTATTGCGGAGGGTAGTCATGGGTGTAGGCCGAATTGTGCGGATTTTCCAGTTGCAGCTAGTGTAAGGCCTATTAGGGGTAAGTTAGAATTGTTTGGGTTTAGTATAAAGATTTGTTGGAGATCTCAGGTATTGAGGTTTATTAGAAATCAAGCTATTGCTAGGATAAATCCAATGTCACCAATGCGGTTATATAGGATTGCTTGTAGGGCTGCTGTGTTTGCGTCTGCTCGTCCATACCACCATCCAATGAGTAGAAATGATATAATTCCGACTCCTTCTCAGCCAATGAATAGTTGAAATAAGTTATTTGCAGTTACAAGAATAAGTATCGTAATGAGGAAGAGAAGGAGGTATTTAAAGAATTGGTTGATGTGGGGATCTGAATGTATATATCATATGGAAAATTCTATGATAGACCATGTGACAAATAATGCTACTGGGACGAACATTATTGAGAAGTAGTCTATTTTAAAACTGAGTGATAGTTTAAGGGTTTGAATGGTTAGTCAGTGTCAGTTTGAGATAACTATTTCTTGTCCTGTGTGAATAAATATTATGGTGGGGATTGTGCTAGTGAGGAAAGCGCATGAGATAGTTGTTTTTACGTAGAGTGGGTAGTTGAAAGTTTTGTAAATATTAGAGCTTGTTATTATAATGGGGATGGTTAATAAGAGTAAGGTTACTAGTGTGAAGGAGGAAAATATGTTTATTACTTTTATTTGGAGTTGCARCAATTTTTTGGTTCCTAAGRCCAACGGATGACTTCTATCCTTTAAAAGTTTGAAAAAGCCATGCTGTTAGACATGGAGGCATAGAGTTAGCAGTTCTTGCATACTTTTTCGGTAAATAAGAAGATAATGAGCTTCTGTTGTTAGATTCACAGTCTAATGTTTTTTTTAAACTATATTTACAGTATAGGGGGCCTAAGATGATTTTTGGGTTTAAAGATAGGAGCATTAGGGGTAAAATGTGCAAGGACATGAGTATATTTTCTCGTGTGAAAGAAGGTAAGATGTTGTTGATGTGATAAGTGTATTTGCCTCGTTGTGTTGTAATTAGTATGTAGAGAGAGTATAGAGCGGTAATTACTATGTTTAATCCTATTAGGACAATTGTAATATTGGATCAAGAGAAGGTTGATATGACTACAAACAGCTCTCCAATTAAATTAATTGATGGAGGTAGGGCTAGGTTAGTCAGGCTTGCTAGGAGTCATCAGGTTGCCATTAGTGGAAGAAATGTTTGTAGACCACGGGCTAAGATTATTGTTCGGCTGTGAATTCGTTCGTAGTTAGAGTTTGCTAGGCAGAAAAGTATAGAGGATGTGAGACCATGGGCGATTATTAGGGCGGTAGCTCCCATATAGCTTCAGGGTGTTTGGATAAGGATAGCTACGATAACAAGTGCCATGTGACTGACAGAGGAGTATGCAATGAGTGATTTTAGGTCTGTTTGACGAAGGCAGATTGAGCTAGTTATGATTATGCCTCATAGGGACAATATAATGAATGGGTATGCTATGAATTCGGTTACTGGGTTTAGGAAGAGTGTAACTCGTAATATTCCGTATCCTCCTAGTTTTAGCAGGATTGCTGCAAGAACTATGGACCCTGCAATGGGAGCTTCTACGTGTGCTTTGGGTAATCAGAGGTGAAGACCGTATAGGGGCATTTTCACTATAAAAGCTATCATGCATGCCAATCATGTGAAAACGTTAGATCAGGAGTTGGATATTGGTTGCACTCAGTATTGAAGGATTAGGAAGTTTAGGGACCCTGCTGTATTTTGAATATAAATTAGTGCTACTAACAGGGGCAGGGATCCTGTTAATGTATAAAATAGGAAGTAAAGGCCGGCGTTTAGGCGTTCTGTTTGATTTCCTCATCGGGTAATAATAATGAGCGTTGGGACTAGAGTTGCTTCAAATAAGATATAAAAGAAGATTAATTCTATGGCGGTAAATGTTATGATTAGAAATAGCTGTAATAGAACTAACATGGTAATAAATAGTTTTTTTCGGGTTAAGTTTTCTTTTAATAGGTGGTGTTGACTAGCTATTAGTATTAGAGGGAGGAGTCATATGGTTAGGATTAGTAGAGGTGTAGATAAGGCGTCTGAGAAAAAGATTAGTGAGAAGTTAAGGCTATTGTCGCTGAATTGATTTATGAGAAGTAGGCTTGTGAAGCTGATTATTAGGCTGTGTGATGTAGAGTTAATTCAAATTATACTACTTTTTGATAATCAGGTCAGAGGTATAAGCATTATTGTGGGAAAAATATATTTTAGCATTGTAAGAGGTTAAGATTCTGTACGTAGTCGGTCCCGTATGTGTTTGATACTATAACTAATAAGGATAGGCCCAGTGCTGCTTCACATGCTGCGAATACTAATAAAATAATAGGTATTATGCTAGCTAGGGTGAAATGTGAGTTTAGAATTATTAAGGTGGCTATAATGAATAGTGATAATATTATTCCTTCTAGGCATAGGAGGGATGATATTAGGTGGGATCGGTATATTAATAGCCCTGTGAGAGATACTGCAAATGCTATTATAATGTTTATATACACGAGGGACATTTGGTAATTATGAGTTAAATCATAATCTAATGAGTCGAAATCATTTATTTTATTTAAACTAAATACCATATTCAGTTCATTCAAGTCCTTTTTGGGTTCATTCATAGGCTAAGCTCACGGCTAGTAGAAAAATTAGGAGAAGAGCTATAGTAAGTATTGTGCTTAGGTTTGTTGTTTGTGAGGCTCATGGTAGTGGTAAGAGTAGTGCAATTTCTAGGTCAAATAGGAGGAATGTAATAGCTACTAGGAAAAATTTCATGGAAAAGGGAAGACGGGCGGATCCTATAGGGTCAAATCCGCATTCATATGGGCTTGTTTTCTCTGAATACACATTAAGCTGGGGAAGTCAGAATGCGATAGTAACAAGTAGTGTGGCTAGAGTAAGGTTGGTTAAGAGGGCTAATATTAGATTTATTATTCTTTTTCGGGTTGGACCGAAACTAACTGATTGGAAGTCAGTTGTACTTGTTAATACTAAAAGAATATGAGCCTCATCAATAGATAGAAACATAGAGGAAAAGTCATACGACGTCTACGAAATGTCAGTATCAGGCGGCCGCTTCAAAGCCGAAATGGTGGCTGGAGGTAAAATGGAATTTTAGTTGTCGGAAAAAACATACGATTAGGAAGGTGGATCCAATAATAACATGGAGGCCGTGGAAGCCTGTGGCTACAAAGAAGGTCGAACCATAGACACCGTCTGAGATGGTAAAGGGTGCTTCGTAGTATTCTGAGGCTTGGAGTAGTGTGAAGTATACACCCAGTGCGATGGTGATAAACAGGGCTTGAAGTATGTGGTTGCGATTTCCTTCTATGAGGCTATGGTGGGCTCAGGTAATAGAGACTCCTGAGGCTAAAAGCACAGAGGTGTTGAGTAGTGGAACTTCTAAGGGGTTGAGTGGGTGAATGCCCGTTGGAGGTCAGCAGCCGCCTAGTTCAGGTGTAGGAGCAAGGCTTGAGTGATAAAATGCTCAGAAAAATCCGGTAAAGAATAGAACTTCTGAAATGATAAAAAGGATTATTCCGTAGCGTAGGCCTTTTTGGACATTTGGGGTATGGTGACCCTGAAAGGTGCTTTCTCGGATTACGTCTCGTCATCATTGGTATATGGTAAGTATATTTGTTGTTAGGCCAAGTATAAGTAAGGTTGTTGAGTTAAAGTGAAATCATATGATTAAACCAGATGTTATTAGGAGAGCGGATAGTGCTCCTGTGAGGGGTCAGGGGCTGGGGTTTACTATGTGGTAGGCGTGAGTTTGGTGTGTCATTATGTGTTATCGTGTAGGTATAGGCTAACTAGAAGAGTAAATACGTAGGCTTGGATTATAGCTACTGCGAATTCAAGAATTGTTAGTAAAACTAAAATAATAAATGTAATAAGAGCTGTTGTAGTGCTAATATTTATTAGTGCTAATGTGGCTCCTCCGATTAGGTGAATTAATAGGTGTCCTGCTGTAATATTGGCTGTTAATCGTACTGCGAGGGCTACTGGTTGAATAAATAGGCTAATAGTTTCGATAATTACTAGTATAGGGATTAGAGGGGTGGGTGTTCCTTGTGGTAAGAAGTGGGCAAGTGATGCTTTAGTTTTGTTGCGGAAGCCCGTGATTACAGCTCCTGCTCATAGGGGGATAGCTATACCTAAATTTATTGATAGTTGTGTGGTTGGTGTAAAAGAGTGGGGTAGTAGGCCTAGTAAGTTTGTTGACCCAATAAATAGAATTAAGGATATCAATATAAGTGCTCATGTTTGTCCTTTGGGGTTATGGATGCTTATTATTTGTTTTGATACAAGTTGAAGTACTCACTGTTGAAGAGAGATAAGACGGTTATTTATTAGTCGATTTGATGTTGGAAATAATAGGCTAGGGAATAAGACAATTAGAGTAACGAGGGGAAGGCCTAGAATTATAGGGGTAATGAAAGAGGTAAATAGATTTTCGTTCATTTTGTTTCTCAAGGGGTGCTTTGTTTTAATGTTTTTGCAGATGTTGGTTCTGGGTTGTGATAGAAGTTATGTTTTGAAATTTTTAGTTGGAAAATAATGAAAAGGACTAGGAATATTGATAGGATTATTGTGAGCCATGTTGATGTGTCTAGTTGTGGCATGTCATCAAGGAGGATATCATGTCCTCAGTCTTTAACTTAAAAGGTTAATGCTTGCTTAGCTTCTTGATGATCTTATAATATCGATGCGGATCATTTTTCAAAATATTTTAGCGGTACTAGTTCGAGAACAATTGGTATAAAGCTGTGGTTTGATCCGCAAATTTCTGAACATTGGCCGTAATATAGGCCTGGTCGGGCCGATATAAGGGTTGTTTGGTTCAGGCGGCCTGGAATTGCATCTGTTTTTAGTCCTAGAGAGGGTACGGCTCATGAGTGAAGTACATCTTCGGAAGAGATCAATATTCGAATTGTTATCTCTATGGGTAAAACAACTCGGTTATCTACTTCTAGTAGTCGTAGTTCTCCTGGCTTTAGTTCTGATGTTGGAATTATGTAGGAGTCGAAGCTTAGGTCTTCGTAGTCTGTATATTCATAACTTCAGTATCACTGATGCCCTATGGTTTTCACTGTAAGAGACGGGTTATTAATCTCGTCTATTATGTATAGAATGCGTAGAGATGGGAGGGCAATTAAGATCAGGATAATGGCTGGTAGAATAGTTCAAATTGTTTCTACTTCTTGTGCATCTATTGTGCTAGTATGCGTTAATTTTGTTGTTAGCATAAGTGAAATAACGTAAAGCACTAGAGAGCTAATTAGGAAAACGATCATTAAAGTATGGTCATGAAAGTGCAGTAGCTCTTCTATAATAGGTGATGTTGCGTCTTGAAACCCTAGTTGTATGGGATATGCCATACAAGATGTACGGGGTTTTCACCTGTAATTTAACCTTGACAAGGTTATGTAATATTTTACTAACATCTTATTTTATTAAGAAAGACATAGTGGTTATGGTGTTGGCTTGAAACCAATAGTAGGGGGTTCGATTCCTTCCTTTCTTATTTCAGGTTGACGTATGTAGGCTCTTCAAATGTGTGGTATGGGGGAGGACACCCATTTAGTCACTCTAAATTTGTTGTGGTAAGGTCTACGGTTAGAACTTCTCGTTTGGATGCAAATGCTTCTCAAATGATAAAAATTATTAATATAACTGCTGTTAGTGAGATGAATGAGCCTATAGATGAGATAGTATTTCATATTGTATAGGCATCGGGATAATCAGAGTATCGTCGTGGTATTCCGGATAGCCCTAAGAAATGTTGTGGGAAGAAAGTTATGTTTACGCCTACAAATATAATTGCGAAGTGAATTTTAGCTCATGTATCATTAAGGGTGTAGCCTGAAAATAGTGGGAATCAGTGTACGAATCCCCCTATAATAGCAAATACAGCTCCTATTGATAGAACATAGTGAAAGTGTGCGACTACATAGTATGTATCGTGGAGAACAATGTCAAGAGAAGAGTTGGCTAGGACGATTCCAGTTAAGCCTCCAACTGTAAAGAGGAAAATAAAGCCTAGTGCTCATATTATAGCAGGTGATCATTTAATGTTACCTCCATGAAGCGTAGCCAGTCAGCTGAAGACTTTTACCCCAGTTGGGATGGCAATAATTATAGTAGCTGATGTGAAGTAGGCTCGTGTGTCAACGTCCATTCCGACTGTAAATATATGGTGAGCTCATACAATAAATCCTAAGAACCCAATAGACATCATGGCTCATACTATTCCTATGTACCCAAATGGTTCTTTTTTTCCTGAGTAGTAGGTAACGATGTGAGAAATTATCCCGAATCCGGGTAGGATTAGAATATATACTTCAGGATGTCCGAAGAATCAGAATAGATGTTGATAAAGGATTGGATCTCCTCCTCCTGCCGGGTCAAAGAAAGTTGTATTTAAGTTTCGGTCTGTTAAAAGTATTGTGATGCCGGCAGCTAGTACGGGGAGTGAAAGGAGTAGAAGTACAGCGGTAATTAGAACAGATCATACAAATAAGGGGGTTTGGTATTGCGATATTGCAGGAGGTTTTATATTAATAATTGTTGTAATAAAGTTGATAGCGCCTAAAATTGAAGAGACACCTGCTAGGTGAAGGGAGAAAATGGTTAAATCTACTGAAGCACCTGCGTGAGCTAGGTTACCTGCTAGGGGAGGGTAGACGGTTCAGCCTGTTCCTGCTCCTGCTTCAACTATAGAGGATGCCAGAAGTAATAGGAAAGAGGGAGGGAGGAGTCAGAAGCTTATATTGTTTATTCGGGGAAATGCTATATCGGGGGCACCGATTATTAGAGGAACTAGTCAGTTACCAAACCCTCCAATTATGATGGGTATTACTATAAAGAAAATTATTACGAATGCATGTGCGGTTACGACTACATTATAAATCTGGTCATCTCCGAGTAAAGTTCCGGGTTGACCTAGTTCGGCACGGATTAGCAAGCTTAAAGCGGTTCCTAGTATACCAGCTCAGGCACCAAATAGGAGGTATAGGGTACCAATATCCTTGTGATTGGTTGAAAATAGTCAGCGGTTGATGAACATAGGTAAAATGGCTGAGTAAAGCATTAGACTGTAAATCTAAAGACAGAGGTTTGACTCCTCTTTTTACCAGGCCTCGTGGTGAATTAACATATTGAATTGCAAATTCAAAGAAGCAGCTTCAATACTGCCGGGGCTTCTCCCGCCTTTTTTTTCTCGCGGCGGGAGAAGTAGATTGAAGCCAGTATATTAGGGTATTTAGCTGTTAACTAGAACTTCGTGGGGGTGGAGCCCACCAATCTAGTGAGGACTTAGCTTAATTAAAGTGGTTGATTTGCGTTCAGTTGATGTAAGATGTAATCTTGCAGTCCTTATCAGGAATTAAGTAAATTATACTTGCTTAGGGCTTTGAAGGCTCTTGGTCTGTGTAACCTAAATTCCTATTCTAGAACAGATAGAATTGGTGTAAGTGGTAATAATATGGTGGATAATGTGACTATTGTTGGTAAGAGGGTTATTTGTTTTGTAATGGGAAATTGTCATTTCATTTTTATATTGTTTGTGGAGGGAAATATTGTGAGTGCTGTGGAGTATGTAAGTCGTATATAGAAGTATAGGTTTAGTAGTGCTGTAATTGCTATAAGGGTTGGTAAGATAATGTTTTCATTTTTTGTTATTTCTTGAATAATTATTCATTTTGGTATGAATCCTGATAGCGGGGGGAGCCCTCCTATTGATAAGAGGGTAGTGAGGACTAGGGTTGTTATGATGGGTGTTTTGTTTCATGTATGTGATAGTGATAGGGTAGTTGTAGTTGAATTAGCTATAAATAGTATAAATATGGTGGAGGTTATGATAATGTAAATGATTAAGTTTAATAGTGTTATGGTGGGGTTGTAGAGTAGTACTGCTGTTATTCAGCCTATGTGGGCAATTGATGAATAGGCTATAATTTTTCGTAGTTGGGTTTGGTTTAATCCTCCTCAGCCTCCAATTATAATTGACAGGATAGATAAGGTTAGAATTAGATTTAGGTTGATGGATGTGGAGATTTGGTAGAGGACGGATATTGGTGCTAGTTTTTGTCATGTGAGTAGAATTAGGCCGGAGGATAGAGGGATGCCTTGTGTTACTTCTGGGACTCAGAAGTGAAATGGGGCTATTCCTAATTTTATAGCAAGGGCTATAGTTATTAGTATGGAGGCTGTTGGATTAAATAACCCTATTACGGTTCATTGGCCTGAGAATATTAGGTTAATGATTACGGCTATTATTAATAGTATTGAGGCTGTTGATTGGGTAAGAAAATATTTAGTTGATGCTTCTGTAGCTCGTGGATTATGTTTGTTTATTATAATGGGGATGATGGCAAGTATGTTTATTTCAAATCCAATTCAGATAAGTAGTCAGTGGGAGCTGATTATAACAATAATAGTTCCGAGTAGGACGGTTGTTAAGATAATGATGAAGATAATTGGATTTATTAGTACGGGAAGGATATAAACCAACATTTTCGGGGTATGGGCCCGATAGCTTAATTAGCTGACCTTACTGTTAGAATTTGGTGTATTTGGGAGCACGAAGAGTTTTGGGTTCTTAGGAGTAGGTTCAATTCCTATAGTTCTAGAAATAAGAGGGCTTGAACCTCTATTATTTACTCTATCAAAGTAACTCTTTTGTCAGACATATTTCTTATGTTTGTGGGGGGATGCTTGATAGGAGGATGGGTAATGATACGTGTCATATGCATAGTGCTAGTGTTAGGGGTAAGAAGCTTTTTCATAGTAGGTGTATTAGTTGGTCATAGCGAAATCGAGGGTAGGATGCTCGAATTCATAGGAAGGTAATTGTTAGTAATAATGATTTGATGATAAAGTTAATTGTGTATAGTTCTGGTATGTATGGGTTATGAAATGCTCCTAGGAACAGGGTTGTTGTGAAGATATTTATTATAATGATATTTGCATATTCTGCTATAAAGAATAGGGCAAATGGTCCTGCTGCATATTCTACATTAAAGCCTGATACTAATTCTGACTCTCCTTCGGTAAGGTCAAATGGTGCTCGGTTTGTCTCTGCCAGTGTTGAGATAAATCATATTATTGCTAGTGGTCATGCTGGAAAGATTATTCATACTTGTTCTTGTGTAATAATTAGTGTGGAGAGGGTGAAGGATCCGTTTATTAGGAGTACTGATAGGAGAATAATGGCTAGTGTTACTTCGTATGAGATTGTTTGTGCTACTGCTCGTAGGGCTCCGATAAGTGCGTATTTTGAGTTGGAAGCTCATCCTGATCATAAAATTGAGTATACAGCTAGACTTGATATGGCTAATATAAATAAAACCCCTAGATTTATATTGATAAGGGGATAAGGCATGGGTAGGGGAATTCATATGGTTAGGGCAAGACTTAGAGCTAGAATGGGTGCGAGAATAAATATTGAAATAGAGGATGTTGCGGGTCGTAGTGGTTCTTTAATAAAAAGTTTGATTGCGTCTGCGATTGGTTGGAGTAGGCCGTACGGGCCTACAACGTTTGGACCCTTTCGAAATTGTATGTAGCCTAGAACTTTTCGTTCAACTAAAGTGAGAAATGCTACAGCTAGTAAGATAGGAATAATTAGTATTAGGACATTTACTATAAACATTTTGTTAAGGAGAGGATTTGAATCTCTGAATATAAAGGTTTAAGTTTTACGCAATTACCGGGCTCTGCCACCTTAACTAAGCCCTTTGCTAGGGCAGGTCTTGTTTGTAGAGTTAATTGAGATGGAGTCATTAATTGATTTAAGGCACGTTTTTGAGGTTGGCCTTATTTCTCTTGTCCTTTCGTACTGGGAGAAATTCATAATAGATAGAAACCGACCTGGATTGCTCCGGTCTGAACTCAGATCACGTAGGACTTTAATCGTTGAACAAACGAACCTTTGATAGCGGTTGCACCATCGGGGTGTCCTGATCCAACATCGAGGTCGTAAACCCTATTGTCGATATGGACTCTTGAATAGGATTGCGCTGTTATCCCTAGGGTAACTTGTTCCGTTGATCAAATTTTGGATCAATAAGCGATAGTTCAATTTGACTTGTGTGTCTTGTTTTTAAAATCGCTCGGAGGATTTTTTATTCTCCGAGGTCACCCCAACCGAAACTGTTAGCTTATTAAGATTAGTGTTATCCCTTGGTGGTTAAGTTTTTTTCTTTAAGCTAATTAGTTAAAGCTCCATAGGGTCTTCTCGTCTTATTTTCTTATTCCCGCCTCTTCACGGGAAGGTCAATTTCACTGATTGGAAGTAAGAGACAGTAAAACCCTCGTGTGGCCATTCATACAAGTCCTTATTTAAAGAACAAATGATTATGCTACCTTTGCACGGTCAGGATACCGCGGCCGTTTAACGTTTGTCACTGGGCAGGCAGTGCCTCCAATACTGGAAATGCTGGAGGCGATGTTTTTGGTAAACAGGCGGGGTTTGTGTTTGCCGAGTTCCTTTTACTTCTTTTAATCTTTCCTGGATGCACTCCTGTGTTGGATTAACAGTATAGTGAATAAATTGTTTATTTTTGGATTGTTTTTATTTACTGTTAATAGTCAGGGTATTATCAGATACTGACTTAAACTTATGCGGGGAGAAGTTATTTCTTGTTACTCATATTAACATTATTGCTTCTATTTATTCAATAGAATAGTCCAGTAGTGGGTCTAGGAGTTGGTTGATTTGTTGATGGGATTAAGTATTATTTGATTGTTGAGCTTTAACGCTTTCTTAATTGATGGCTGCTTTTAGGCCTACTATGGTTTTGTTTGATCTTACTCTCTAGTTAAGGTTGTACCCATTTCTAAAAGGCTGTACCTTTTTAGACTAACTTTTAAAGATACAGTGAATTTGTTTATATTTTTGGTATCTTTAAAGCTGAACTGATATTCATTTTCTGGACAACCAGCTATCACCAGGCTCGTTAGGCGTTTCACCTCTACTTACAAATCTTCTCACTATTTTGCTACATAGATGAGTTGGTTCTTAATTAACTGTTCATAAGTAGCTCGTCTGGTTTCGGGTTACTTAGCTAAAATTCATTTTGTTAAGTTTTTACTAGTTAATTCATTATGCAAAAGGTACAAGGGGTAATCTTTGCTTTTTTGTACTTTGATAATTTTTCTTTCATCATTCCCTTGCGGTACTTTCTCTATTGCGCCATTTTAGAATTTCTATCTCCTATACTTTAATTCGGGGTGAATGTTTTAATTTATTCTATTTTAATTATTAGGTTAATGATAAAAACTTGGGCTAGGCATAGTTCAAGACATTCATAGTGTATGGAATCTTCTAGGTGTAAACTAGATGCTTTGTTTAAGCTATGTCTTGGTTTATCCAAGCACACTTTCCAGTATGCTTACCTTGTTACGACTTGTCTCCTCTCATGTGGTTAGTGCGTTTAAATATGTTTAAGTGTGTTTTAGTCATTCGAGGAGGGTGACGGGCGGTGTGTGCGTGCTTCATGGCCTGATTCAACTAAGCACTCTATTCTTAGTTTACTACTAAATCCTCCTTTGGTTGCTAGTTTCATAGCAACTTTCGTATTAAGTTTTCTTGAGATAGAAAATGTAGCCCATTTCTTTCCAGTCCATAGGTTACACCTTGACCTAACGTTTTTATGTCTTATAATTGTGCTTACTTTTATTCCTTTTCAGGGTTTGCTGAAGATGGCGGTATATAGACTGTATTAGCAAGGATTGGTGAGGTTTATCGGGGTTTATCGATTATAGAACAGGCTCCTCTAGAAGGATATAAAGCACCGCCAAGTCCTTTGAGTTTTAGGCTATTGCCGGTAGTGCTCTGGCGAATAATTTTGTTATGTAATTATTTGTGTTTAGGGCTAAGCATAGTGGGGTATCTAATCCCAGTTTGGATCTTAGCTATAGTGTATCAGCTATTTTAGAGTTACCTTCGTCGTTTATTTTTATTAAAATTAGGGCTTTTTACAGCTTAATTTTAATTTAACTCTATTTAGTGTGGCGCTTAAACACATTTTACGCCGTGCTTCTGTTAGCTTGGGTTAATCGTATGACCGCGGTGGCTGGCACGAAATTTACCAACCCTAATTAGTATAACTTAGTCAAACTTTCGTTTATGGCTTAATTTTTGTCACTGCTGTCTCCCGTGGGGGTGTGGTTAAGCAAGGTGTCATGAGCTACGGGTGTGTGCTTGATACCCGCTCCTTTTGGTCTTGTTGACCTGAAGGGCATTCTCACTGGAGCGTGGATGCTTGCATGTGTACGTTTACTAAAAGTTAACAGAAAGGCTGGGACCAAACCTATGTGTTTATGGAGTTAATATACTCATCTAGGCATTTTCAGTGCCTTGCTTTGGATTTAAGCTACATTAAC